GACTCAAAATCTCGTGCTAAACGGCGTGGAGGTTCGAGTCCTCTTCAAGGCATAATATTGAGATCTCTTATTGAATTGGATTAAGGTCGCGAGCGGGTCACGAAATTTTGATGATTTTCTGGATCTAATGAATGGAGAGTCCATTTTGAAATAGTCTGCCCTGCACCTGCCCAATTATATGCTTGAACAGGAATCACACAGGGTTACAACAGAAACCTCTACTCTAGTAAAATGCCCACCCGTAAACCAACGGATAAAGGACATTACATAGTCTGTTTTAGAGATTGGCGACTTACCTATTCAATAAATTACTTTGGCCCCGGACATTCCAAAAAAAAGTGGGTACTATACTTTCAGGTCGGGTGAATTCCATAATAGACGCCTGTTGGCATGCCAACATTCCTTTTCCTTTCAGGACCTATCCTAAAAGAAAGAGAATTCAGTACTTATTGGTCCTGAATATCTTAATAGGACAAACCATCCCGTAGATCTCTTTGTTTACTTCAGAACAAGACAATTAGAGTTAGTCTCAGTCAACAGTTTAGTATTGATTGATATTAGGGGATGTTTCAGAAGATCCCCTAATATCAATTTGAGACGAAGAGAAAGAAAGTATCTATTTTATTTAGTTATTCGGTTAAACCAATGATTCGTTATTGGAAGAGATAGCAACAACCATCTCGTCCGGGAAAAGCCATTCTTTTCTCAACAATGTCTTTGTCATTTCATCCAATAGCGTTCCATTAGATAGAAACAGGTTTGATAAATATTGATAACTCTCCAATAGAGTATTAGAACGGAAAAATCCATTCGAGAATGAACTATTGGTTCTAAGCCATCTCTGTCGATGAATCAACAATTCAAAATGCTTTTCTTGTGTATTCTTCATAAACCAGGGTTGATTTATATATTTCCAATAATATTTGTCTGTTTGGGAAGTCAGAAGTACCTTTGACATCTCTTCATCTGCAAAGAATTCTCGATGTGAAAACACAGAAACAAAAGTATCATCTTTGAATAGCAAAAAGAGTGGGTCCGTGGGTTCCCAAATGAATTGGCTTATTCGAAAAACGCCTTGTTCTTTGGAAGACCTATCTCGTGTCTGGTACTGCATGGTTTCACCCTGCAAGAACTCCGAATCTTTCTCTTGAAGCTCATCCTCTTCATCATAAAAGATCTGCTTGTCCCGAAATGACCTCTCCCAATAGGGAAATCCCAATTCATTGGATCTTTCGATACAATCAAATAAAAAGCCCCAAGGGCGCCATATTCTAGGGGCCCAAACTATATGATTGAAGAAATCCTCCTCTATCTGTTGCGGGTTGAGGACTTCTCCCCCTTCTTCAAACTCCGATTCATATTTTTCATAGAGAAATCTCTGATCAACGATAGAATTAGATCCATTTTTAATCATATTTAAGGGATTCCTTGGTTCGGGCCGAAGAAACAATGTCACTCGATCATTATCAAACTGACTGCAATCTTTTTCTGTCCGTGAGGATCCCACCAGAGCGCCTTCTACTTCTAATAGGCCATGAAGTAGATCAGAATCATTCTCAACGAGTCTATAAGAAGTGATCCCATTTTGTTCCGGTAAAGACCAAAGGTCTTGAGCGACCGATCCGGCAGAACAACTTAACAGATAAAGAAGTATCGTTAATTTCTTCATGCTTGTTCCAAGTTCGTAGTACCATCTGTATAAATAAGAATCCCCCTCGTTACATGATTTCTTCTTCATATAAATAGATATAGGATCTATGGAGCAATTACTTAGAAGTAAATTTTGTGAAACAGCCCTTCCTACCTGATAGAAAAGGATCCCATGATCCTGAACCGATCTTATCTGAGATCGCAAATCCCAAGTTTGTTTATGAAGAGCAGATCTAATTATATTAGTGTCTATTATTGATTTCTTTTGTATAATACTAATTGATAGGGCCTCATTGGTAAGTGCTACAAGATCTCGTACATTGGAACCCATCGTTATGGACCCAAATCCATTAGTATGGAACATTTTCTTTTCCAAGTGAAATCCCCTTGTATATGAAAGAGTAAAAAAGTGCTTTCGTTGTTGTGGAATAAGAAGCCTTCGTATCTTAATGCATGTATTTAATTTATTCGGAGCGATTAGAGCGGGATCTACTTTTTGGGGAATATGAGTCGAAGCAATAACAAGAATATTTCTAGTAGAACATCTTTTACTATCCCTAGAAAGATAGTTCACTAATAGACCGAGAGATAAGTCATTGGACTCATTCATATTCAGATCATGAATGTTTGGAATCCAAATTATACAAGGAGACATTGCTTTTGCTAATTCGAATTGAAGGGTGATCAAAAATCGGTCTATGTCCGGTATAAGATCCCTAGGTAGCACATCCTCCATAGTTATAAACTTGAGCTTCCTATCAAGGTCACGGTCGAAATCCTCACTATCATCACTATCATCACTATAGTAACTATCCTGACTCTCGTTACTAGGTAAAAGACTGTAAATGGTACCCTCTCTATCATCAAAAATTTTCTCTTCACTATCATTCTCATCAATATTAAAACCCTTAGGCTGGTTATCCAGGAACTTGTTCAGAAATACTGTAATGAAAGGAACATAAGAGTTTTTCGCTAGGTATTTGACCAAAAAGGATCGTCCAGTTCCTATAGAACCAATCACTAAAATACCCCCTCCTAGGGGTTGGGCTAAGCGGAGCGAAAAGGGTTTCCTATTGGATGGGAAATCAAAACTACTAGCCCCACACGGGGTTTGTGAATAAGTGATTGTCTGATAATGAGCAAGGAATATCCGTCTTTCTGCTAAGCAGGATGGATTGAACTCATAATTCATTAGATCCTTTTTATGAATGTCAATTAAATCTCGTAAGTAAATTGTTCCCGGTTGTTCAATCATTTGATAACCAGAGTTATTCTTTGCTAAATGATCACTATGAGTCAGACTCAATAGAATTTGATCAATCCCTTTTTCTTCCGTTAAGGTAGAGAACTGAACCAAGAATTCTCTTTCTTTATCAGCAATCAAATCACTCTTCGAGATCCAGGATTCTATTTTATCATCAACCCAATCACTATTTAAGTTTTTTCTTTTTCTTATGAAGGAATATATCAATTTACTTGTATGACTTAGATGTCTAGTATTTCTCGAAAAAGCTATTCGATTGATGGGATTTGGTATAATACTTATGAGATCGATGAGATTAAAATCTTTCTTCTTAGAACGTATGGATTTGACCTCATAAATGGCACCACCACCCCATAGCATGTTGCTGCCAGAAGCAGAACCTAGTTTTTCTTCTATAAACTTTCCTAATTCTTCCATAGCAACTAGAAAGAGATTCTTTAACCAGAAAGAATTAAGTCCCGATATAGGATACCTATTCAGAAGTTTTCGCAACTCAATCATGTAGGATGGAATCATCAAAGATTTGACCTGTTGGAACTCTGTCTGTAACTCACCATAGAATCGAGAAACAAAGAGAAGATGTGTAAAAATGAGATATCCAGTAACAAGAAGAAGGAAAAGGATTGAATAGAAGAACTCCTGAATATTTAGCGATCTCAGATGTGTCGATGGTGACTCATTATTTCGATGAAAAATTTCTTGGCGTAGAAGATTATGGAAAGACTTACTAGAAATCTCACTTATCAGATTCCATTGTGAAAGACACAATTTTTTCTGAATAATTCCCGATAATATATCTGATCCATGCATAATATCCTGAAAAATGGATATAAATTTTTGAAATTTTTTATTACTACTTAGTATCGTCACTAGGTCTGAAAAAGTATCTAAAAATATTAAATTTAGATATTTATACCCTGTCGAGGTAAGTAACCACGGTATATATCTTCGGAATCGATTCAATTTCGAGAGAGTTGAAAAAACACTAGATCTTTGAAAGGTTCTATACATCTCCCTTTTCTCAAGGGATTTTTTTACATAAGGACTACGTTTTTTCCTCTTTTCGGATGGGAAATTTTTCTCAGAATATGGAGTTTGAATCAAACCCATGTTGGAATTGAAATTTAGATACTTATGCAAGTTCTTCCCTTCTGAATCCGGTAGATTCATATCTGAAAGAGGTTGACAATCAATTCTTTCAAAAAGGTCTTTTTCTTCCTCTGTTAGAGCTGTTCCAGAAATGTCTGCGATCGAGTAACTAGTTCTATCGTGACCACTTTGTGGAAAATCCTTAGGTATTAAAATGTTAGATACCTGTAATTCGATTGGTGAAATAGTATCTCTCTCCAAAAAAGCATGTTTTTTTTTACCGCCGCACAAAGAAAATATTTTGTTTCGACTGAACAAGATATTGAGGAATTGTCCATACAGAAAATCATAATTATTGATACAGGCCCTTTCCACATAAAAAGAGAATCTTGTGTTCCAATGGAAGCCTAAATTATATGGATTATTCAAGAATCGCAGTCGATTTGCTTTATAAAAAGAGGATATCAATGAACTTCTATGAAACGGTTTCACGGGATTCAACCAATTGTCTTGACCGTGGGATATCATTGAGAAATAGGAATCCCCCATCCTATTTGGTATCTTATTGAACAAAAATGGTGATATTGGTCCTCCATTCATCAATAATTTCGATTTTTGGGAAGTATGGTAGTCATCCAATAAGAAGGGTTTACTTTTTTTCAAATTACCTATTTGAAGACCTATTGATTCTAACAACTGATTACAGAGTGGATCATTCGGACCTTTCAATTCATAGATGTGGATCTGGGACCTATGAACGGGCATACTCCCGAAACTCACAAAGAAAAAAGAAAGTGAGTTAGACAAAAAGAGAAGAAACTTGGACAAAAAGAAACAAAGTGACTTAGATAAATCTTTTTTGTCGATAACCTCAGACCAATTCATTGAATATTTATTAATACGTAATTGATCAAAGACTACTTGAAAACGGCTATTCTGCTCGGAAATGAATTGGTCCAAATTTTCCTGGAAATTCTCGGTCCCATTGGACCATTTATATCTATATGCATTAGGATCCCTATTCATGGATCCCTCGGTTCGAGAAATCCAAAAAAGAGGATCGAACCTTTTCTTCTGACTCTTTTTCCAATTTGATAAATGTTGGTTGATCGTGTATTTCATTATAGTTCTATGATTCATAGTATCATTCTCTATTTGATACCTTTGAATTCCATATTCGAAGTTGCCATCGAATCTATTCTTTTTAATGAATTGATTCCATACATTTCTTATGTACCCATAGATATTATATTGTATTTGAATCAGATTTTGGATCAATCTATATTGATAGACTGCCTCCATTATTTTGTTACTAGTAAATACCACTATTTTTGGTTTTGAATTTTCCAAATCATTCCCACAAGAGGTGCGGACCCATTTTTTTATGATCCTTTGATAAAGATAAAAAGATTCATTCTCTTCATAAAAAAGAGGAGGTAGAACCAATAAAGATTTCTTTTTTGATTCATTCACGAATACCTCATTTAAGAATCGTTTTGGATCCGATTTGAAAGAATCAATAGAAAAAGAAAATCGCTTCTGATACACCAAATAAGGCTCGGTTATTGATAGATTCAATAGATCCGCCAGTTCGTGAAATCTCTCTTCTGATTCCAAATAGTGGTGTAACATGTATCCCCCCCTGTTCCGGTACTGGAATAGATGCAATAAACCGAAAAGTGGGTTTTTGTTCAATAAGGAAATCTTATCGGAACTGTCAAGTTCATCCTTCGTAACCATATTACATCCTGGATCGGATGAAATAGGATGAATTGAGACAGTCTTTTGTAAATACATACTTATTTTGACTATATTTTTTATTTCTTTATTTTCCGATTGCCTGGAAAAAAGAAAAGAAACATCTTCTTCTTTCTTTAATAATTTCTGTTCTCTACTGGACCTTTCGGTAGGATTTGAATCCAGATGAAGTTCTGACCATCTATCAGAGAAAAAAGATCTCTGAGATTGAGATATATTTTTTCCTTTTGGAAGATAAAGGAGCGGGACAATCAACCTATTGATATTGGTTGAATCTTTTGAGTCTTCCAATCTATTATCATTGCTGGGTCCAATGGAATTCATAGGTATAGGAAGAAGTCCTGTCAAATAGAAATTTTTTCTTTCGATCATCTTTCGATTGTTAATACGATATAGAAGGATTGCTACTACAAAGAATACTACATTATTGATCGTGAAATATCGATTCCTTGTCCTTGTTAAACCCTGTGAATTGCGTGAAAGTAGGATACTCCAAATTCGGGAGTCCAAGAGTTTGATAAAACTCTCTTGATAGAAAAAAATGTGAATGAAAGATACCGCAGAATTAATTTGAGTCCATGAATATACGAAATCGCGAGAATTCCGGATCTCTCTAAATATCTCTCTCAATTCGAAAACCCAGTATTTGAATTGATGCATTTGTTTTTTAACCTCCTAAGCTAAGAATAAGCTAAGAATGCATAGTTATTGATTTATCTAAAAGATTTCACTTCAATTGGAATTTGGTTATTCACCAGGTACGAGGATTCCCCCGAAGCATCCATGGCTGAATGGTTAAAGCGCCCAACTCATAATTGGCGAAGTCGTAGGTTCAATTCCTACTGGATGCACCCCAACGAAACTCTCTCTCCAAAAACAAGAATTACTAAACTTCAATTAGATTTTTATTTATTATTATTATTTATTTCTATATATTATTTAATTATTTATATTTCTATATATTATTTAATTATTTATATTTCTATTCTTTAATATTTATATATATTATTTATATTATATATATATTATATTATTTAATTCCTACTGGATGCAACCCAACCACGCTCTCTACACCAAAAGCACTAAACTTCAATTAAATTTTTATTTATTATTATTATTTTAGATATCGCTATATTATTTATATATAATTTATTAATTAAATTATACATATATATATTATATATTATATATTATATATTATATATATATTTTTTAATTACTTATTATTTAGATTTCTTTCTATTCTTTATATATTATTTATATTTATTATTTCTATATATATATTTATTTATAATTATTTAATTAAATATAAATAATTTAAATTTATTATTACTTTCTTTCAGAGAAAAAAGAACGATTGGCTCTGTATCAATGGAATCTCATCATCCATACATAACGAATTGGTGTGGTATATTCGATAAAATATATATGAACAATAAAAAAACTAGTAGTCTGAGACTAGAACTCATAGGGAAGAAAATATATTTATGAATGGAATAAAATATGCAGTATTTACAGATAAAAGTATTCGGTTATTGGGGAAAAATCAATATACTTTTAATGTCGAATCGGGATCAACTAGAACAGAAATAAAGCAATGGGTCGAACTCTTCTTTGGTGTCAAGGTAATAGCTATGAATAGTCATAGACTCCCGATAAAGGGTAGAAGAGTGCGATCTATTAAGGGACATACTATGCATTACAAACGTATGATCATTACGCTTCAACCGGGTTATTCTATTCCACCTCTTAGAAAGAAAAGAACTTAAATTAAAAAACACTAAATAGCATGGCGATACATTTATACAAAACTTCTATCCCGAGCACACGCAATGGAGCCGTAGACAGTCAAGTGAAATCCAATTCACGAAATCGTTTGATTTTTGGAAAGCGTCGTTGTAGTAAAGGACGAAATGCCAGAGGAATCATTACCGCAGGGCATCGAGGGGGAGGTCATAAGCGTCTATACCGGAAAATAGATTTTCGACGGAATGACAAAGACATATATGGTAGAATTGTAACTATAGAATACGACCCTAATCGAAATGCATACATTTGTCTCATACACTATGGGGATGGTGAGAAAAGATATATTTTACACCCGAGAGGGGCTAGAATTGGAGATACCATTGTTTATGGTACAGAAGTTCCTATAAAAATGGGAAATGCCCTACCTTTGAGTGCGGTTTGAACTATTGATTTACGTAATTGGAAGTAACCAATTAGGTTTACGGCGAAACCTAGAAATCGATCACTGATCCAATTGGAGTACCTCTACAGGATAGACTTCAACAGAAAACTGAAGAGTAACGGCAGCAAGTGATTGAGTTCAGTAGTTCCTCATATAAAATTATTGACCCTAGAGATATAGTAATATGGAGAAGACAAAATTGTTTCAAGCACCGACAGAACAAGAAGCGACACTTGTTTCAAAGAGGGGAGGAGACAAGGGTTATTCACATTTCATTTGATGGTCAGAGGCAAATTGAAAGCTAAGCTGTGGTAATTCTAAGGATTCCCCCAGGGATAATTAGAAATGTCTCCTACGTTACCCGTACTATGTGGAAGTAGCAACGTAATTTCATAGAGTCATCCGGTCTGAATGCTACATGAAGAACATAAGCCAGATGAAGGAACGCGAAGACCTAGGATGTAGAAGATCATAACACGAGTGATTCGGCAGATGCAGATTTAGATTCCTATATTATAAATAATAAATATCCACTCATGCGGTATTTCATTATCCCATATATATAAGAATAAAAATTCTACGATATAGAAGATCCATCTGTATAGATATCATTATCTACATCCAGAAAGCCGTATGCTTTGGAAGAAGCTTGTACGGTTTGGGAAGGGATTTTGATTGATCAAAAAGAAGAATCTACTTCAACCGATATGCCCTTAGGCACGGCCATACATAATATAGAAATCACACCCGGAAAGGGTGGACAATTAGCTAGAGCAGCAGGTGCAGTAGCGAAACTGATTGCAAAAGAGGGGAAATCGGCAACATTAAAATTACCTTCTGGAGAGGTCCGTTTGATATCTAAAAAATGCTCAGCAACAGTCGGACAAGTGGGGAATGTTGGGGTAAACCAGAAAAGTTTGGGCAAAGCCGGATCTAAACGTTGGCTAGGTAGGCGCCCTGTAGTACGAGGAGTTGTTATGAACCCTGTAGACCATCCCCATGGGGGTGGTGAAGGGAGGGCCCCAATTGGTAGAAAAAAACCAGTAACTCCGTGGGGCTATCCTGCACTTGGAAGAAGAAGTAGAAAAAGGAATAAATATAGTGATAATTTGATTCTTCGTCGCCGTAGTAAATAGTGTTAGAGTAGACAGTATAAATAGTAGAGTAGAGAAAATCGAATTTGTTTCTTCGTCTTTACAATACAAAATAAAAAAAAAAATAAAAGAGTGATTTACTATGACATTAAGTAATATGATTTTATTTTTTTAAATATAAGAGGAAAAATTCACTTTTTTGTAAATTATAAGAGGAATAATTAACTATGGGACGTTCACTAAAAAAAAATCCTTTTGTAGCGAATCATTTATTAAAAAAAATTAATAAGCTTAACACAAAAGGAGAAAAAGAAATAATAATAACTTGGTCCAGAGCATCTACCATTATACCAACAATGATTGGGCATACCATTGCTATCCATAATGGAAAAGAGCATTTACCTATTTATATAACAGATCGTATGGTAGGCCATAAATTGGGAGAGTTTTCACCTACTCGAAACGTCCTAGGATATACGAAAAATGATAATAGATCTCGTCGTTAACATTTTTTTAATTGGTTTATTCTGCAGCAGCAAATACTAGTCACAATCTAAATTTCAACGAACTAAGTCAATGAGTCATAAAGATATATAACAAAAAGATAAAAAAGTAGACAAATAAGTCGTATCATTTTATATAGAGTAGTGAGGAATTATGGGACAAAAAATACATCCGCTTGGTTTCAGACTTGGTACAACTCAAAGTCATGATTCTATTTGGTTTGCACAACCAACAAATTATTCCGAGAATCTAAAAGAAGATAAAATAATACGAGATTGTATCAAGAATTATATACAAAAAACGATAAGAATATCCTCTGGTGTCGAGGGAATTGGACGGATAAAGATTAAAAAAAGAATCGATCTGATTCAAGTCATAATCTATATGGCAGTTCCCAAGTTATTAATCGAGGGTAAGCCTCGAAGAATCGAAGAATTACAGATAAATGTGCAAAAAAAACTGAATTGTGTGAACCGAAAACTCAACATTGCAATTACAAGAATTCCAAATGCTTATAGAGACCCTAATATTCTTGCAGAATTTATAGCCGGACAATTAAAGAATAGAATTCCATTTCGAAAAGCAATCAAAAAATCTATAGAATTAGCTGAACAGGCGGGTACAAAAGGAGTTCAAGTACAAATTGCGGGACGTATCGACGGAAAAGAAATTGCACGTGTCGAATGGATCAGAGAAGGTAGGGTTCCTCTACAAACCATTCGAGCTAAAATTGATTATTGTTCCTATCCAGTTCGAACTATTTATGGGGTATTAGGGATCAAAGTTTGGATATTTCTAAACAAAGAATAAAAAACTTTTCGGTATCTTTAAGCTTCCATCTTTGGATAAAACAAAAAATGAGGAATTCTTAATATATTCTTATTCCAAAAGAATAAATGACAAATTTTATAAGATTCAATAAAAAATTTTAATAATTATTTTATAGTGAGGGAATTGCTATGCTTAGTGTGTGACTCGTTGGTTTTTTTCGAGTGGTTCGATTAAAACAAAAATTCTACGAATTTTTTAATAAAGAACTAAAGAACTAATAACCTACTCATCGCTTCGCATTATCTGGATATAAAGAACCCGTTCAAATAAAAAATCTAAATAAAGATATATGTGGTTATATAATTATAGCAACTGAAAACGGAAATAAAAACGAATCTGATTATGAGTTGTAAAGCAATAAGAATATACAGATAAACGAAGAGGTGAAAGAAAGAGAGAAAAAAAAAATATCAATGATATAGAATTCTAATATGTAAAGGTCTATGGGTCATCTCATAAAAGGTAGTGTAATAAAGCATCCATATTAAAAATTAATCCATAATGGATGGAATATATTCCTAGAATAAACGAATCCAGAGCCGCGAATCAAAAAAACTGAGAAGGTTGATTCAATTAAAATAAAATCTTATTAAAGAGGCTCCATTGTAGAATTTAGACCTAACCATAAATCGAAAAGCGATGGGAACGATGGAACCTGTGAATACCTAAGATAATTTTTTTTTTTTTATTTTAAAAAGTAAAAAAAAAAAACAAATCTTAATAATTCATTAGGTGGGATGGCGGAAGAAACTAAGAACCATTCATTGTTTTTTGAGGAATTTTGGACTAACCCTACATTACATCTGAAATTGATAATGAAAGAGTAAATATCCGCCCGCGATAATTTTTTTTTTTTTATTTCAAAATTTTTGCCAATCCGATATGATAATAAAAAAAAAAAAAGACAAATACAGATTCGTTAGAATCGTATACCAAAACAATATATATCAAAGCAAAATATACAAATTTCTAATGGATGTATGTTATTGTATTGTATATTTTTTTATCGGTTAAATCTTTTTGAATCGATTCATTCGTGAGGAGCCGTATGAGGTGAAAATCTCATGTACGGTTCTGTAATAGAGATGGAATTGAGAAACAACCATCAACTATAACCCTAAAAGAACCAAATTCCGTAAACAACATCGAGGAAGAATGAAAGGAAGAGCCTATCGAGGTAATCGTATTTGCTTCGGAAAATATGCTCTTCAGGCACTTGAACCCGCTTGGATCACATCTAGACAAATAGAAGCAGGACGCCGGGCAATGTCACGAAATGTCCGTCGGGGTGGACAAATATGGGTACGCATATTTCCAGACAAACCTGTTACAGTAAGACCTACCGAAACGCGTATGGGTTCGGGAAAGGGATCTCCCGAATATTGGGTAGCTGTCGTTAAACCCGGCAAAATACTTTATGAAATGAGTGGGGTCTCAGAAACTATAGCTCGAAAAGCTATTTCTATAGCAGCATCGAAAATGCCTATACGAACTCAATTTATTCTTTCAGAATAATCATTCGAAGGGAAGAGGTCTTTAGTATGAAAAAAATTGCAATTGTGGGTTTCTTTTTTTTTGAACACAGAATATTTTTTTTACTTCAACTTTTTGACTGAAAGATAAAAAAAAAAAAAAATGATATGATTCAACCTCAAACCTATTTAAATGTAGCCGATAATAGTGGAGCTCGCGAATTGATGTGTATTCGAATCATAGGAGCTAGTAATCGACGGTATGCTTATATTGGTGACATTGTTGTTGCTGTAATCAAAAAAGCAGTACCAAATACGCCTTTAGAAAGATCAGAAGTGATCAGAGCTGTAATTGTACGTACCTGTAAAGAACTCAAACGTAGTAATGGTATGATAATAAAGTATGATGATAATGCTGCGGTTGTAATTGATAAAGAAGGAAATCCAAAAGGAACTCGAATTTTTTGCGCAATACCTCGAGAATTGAGAAAGTTAAATTTTACTAAAATAGTTTCATTAGCACCCGAGGTATTATAATACGAGATCATGATATAGGTATATCATTTAATAATTAATTTTATTATTTATTAATATTTCAAAAAATAAATCAAAATAATAATCTAATCTATCTAATCTAATATATATATAATTATAGATAGAAAAAATAAGGAATGAAATTTTTATTATTTTATTTATATATTCAAAATTCTGAATTCTTTTTTTTTATAGAATTCAGAATTCCAAATTAGTATAAAAGTTCATTTTATAATATTCTATTTTTTTTTTTAGTTTGAGAATATTCTATATATATGTACATTATCCTATTAGATTATAATAAGATTTTCTATATATAGAGTATTATTATATTCTCATATTCAATAATTAGATATTTTATTGAATCAAAAAAGGGGAGCACGTTGATTATATTGAAAGTAAGGAACAACAATCATTTTCATTTATCATGAGTAAGGATACCATCGCTGATATAATAACCTTGATACGCAATGCTGACATGACTAGAAAAAGAACAGTTCAAATACCACTTAGTAATATTATCGAAAACATTGTTAAAATACTTTTACGAGAAGGTTTTGTTGAAAACGTCAGAAAACATCGGGAAAACAACAAATACTTTTTAGTTTTAACTCTACGATATAGAAGAAATAGGAAAGGATCATCTAAAACTTTTTTAAATTTAAAACGGATCAGTACACCAGGTCTCCGAATCTATTCTAACTATCAAAGAATTCCTAGAATTTTAGGAGGTATGGGGATTGTAATTCTTTCTACTTCTAGAGGGATAATGACAGATCGAGAGGCTCGGTTAGAAAGAATCGGCGGAGAAGTTTTATGTTATATATGGTAATTTTTCGGATATTCTTATATCCGAATTATATAATTTAAAAAACTTCTATCCATTCTTGTCAATGGAGAGAGAAAACACAAATTTCTAAAATTACTTCTAATCCTAATACATTAGTGAATGTGTCAAGAGGATTTAACTAGAATATAAATAAAAAAATTCATGAAGATTTAATTACTGAATAACTTCTCAGGGTATATTCCAGGTTCCTTTAATAGAAAAAATAGAATTGAAATAAGATTCTGGGCTATGTTTCCAAGAAAATTCGACGTACTCTTCTTTTATATGTATACGACGATACAAAACGATGACCGGGAAAGTAAAAAATGTAATAAGGAAACCCTATTTTCTTCCAATAAATAGATTCGGCATTAAGTTAAGGAATGAGAAATATGAAAATAGGAGCCTCTGTTCGTAAAATTTGTGAAAAATGTCGATTGATCCGCAGACGAGGGCGAATTATAGTAATTTGTTCCAATCCAAGACATAAACAAAGACAAGGATAATATTTTCACAAAACAAAAAAGGGCTTTCTATTTTAAAGAAAGTACCGAATGCACAAATCAATAAATATTTAAAATCAAAAAATCGTATTATATATTATTAGTTAGTTAATTCACTTAAATATTAAATCAAAAAAAATATAGTATAGATTCTATATTAGAATCTATTCTATGTTATAAGTATTATAACAAATATTATTGCTTGATATTTCAAATATATCTTAGTAGAAATAGAATAAAATTAAGATAGAAAAGAGTAAAGAATCCTTTTTTGACAGGAAATGGATATATCCATATATTTCGGACTTATATTTTTTAAAATAATAAAATATGGCAAAACCTATACCAAAAATTGGTTCACGTAAAAATGGACGTATTGGTTCGCGTAAGCATCCTCGTAAAATACCAAAGGGTGTTATTTATGTTCAAGCTAGTTTCAACAATATCATTGTGACTGTTACAGATGTACGGGGTCGGGTGATTTGTTGGTCCTCTGCCGGTTCGTGTGGCTTCAAGGGTACACGCAGGGGGACACCGTTTGCCGCTCAAACCGCAGCAGCAAATGCTATTCGAACAGTAGCAGATCAAGGCATGCAACGAGCAGAAGTCATGATAAAAGGTCCCGGTCTCGGAAGAGATGCAGCATTAAGAGCTATTCGTAGAAGTGGTATACTTTTAAGGTTGATACGGGATGTAACCCCTATGCCACATAATGGATGTAGGTCCCCTAAAAAAAGACGCGTGTAAAACTAACAATAAACATTAAAGAAAGAGATTTCAAGAGAAATAAACAATTTTTGATAAAAATATATAACTATGATTGGGGAAAAAGTAAAAGTATCTACTCGGACACTACAGTGGAAGTGTGTTGAATCAAGAGTAGACAGTAAGCATCTTTATTATGGACGCTTTATTCTGTCTCCACTTATGAAAGGCCAAGCTGATACAATCGGCATTGCAATGCGAAGAATTTTGCTCGGAGAAATAGAGGGAACCTGTATCACACGTGCAAAATCTGAGAAAATACCACATGAATATTCCACCATAGTAGGTATTCAAGAATCAATACATGAAATTTTAATGAATTTGAAAGAAATTGTATTGAGAAGTAATCTGTATGGAACTCGGGACGCGTCTATTTGTTTTCAAGGTCCTGGATATGTAACTGCTCAAGACATCATTTTACCACCTTCGGTGGAAATCGTTGATGATACACAACATATAGCTAACCTAACAGAACCCATTAATTTGTGTATTGAATTACAAATTGAGAGGAATCGG